CTTTAGCCAAAGAGATCCTAAATTTGAATTAGCGAAGCTTAGAGAGTGGAGTTTAAACTGACGTGGGGACCTACTTTAGGCATTTCTTTTTCCCACGTTTTGAACGGGTTCTTGAACAGCCATGTCATTCCTTGGAACGTGAAAGCTTGTTAATCCACTGATTGGTGATGAAAGATAGAACTCATGGGCACCTACTGCCCTGATTTTTGTTGTTCACGGAACTCATATGAGCGGGTAGATCTCTACAACTACTATACATACATGATTTATGTCGCCCTGCCTTTTCTTTTGTGCCGAGACCTTGATTGAGGCTGTTTGATTCGCCAACCTTAGCAAATAAGAGGCAATCCTTCGATTTCGACGAATCTGCACTTGGCCTGAAAGTCCCATCCCTAGGACCTGTAGAACAAGAAAGCTTCGACACAGGAGATTAGGACAGAGAGGTTAGCGGTAGGGGTCTTTCCTCAAGCTTCGCATAAGCGATTACATACCTCTATTTCAAGAGTTCTAGTACTTGCATTGCGGTCCGTCCATTAGTTCGATGATTCTTATCAAAGCTGTCGGCTATTTAATCCCGTCTGTCTGTAGTAAGCAATTCCTTTCCGGGCTGTGATTGAGAAAATATCCCCCGGTCTCCCCGATCGGTTTCGGTTCGGTGGTTGGTTTTTGGTTGAATGAATATCTGTACTTCCTATTAGCCTCGGCCTTACCTGATTGCTATAAAAGTTTGAAAGGTAGGTTTTTGAAGTGATGAAATGGAAAGGAAGAACTGCTTTATGGAGGAAATGCTTGAATGAAGCTTGTGGTGTGTCCTTCGGTCCGTTCAAGTGGTGAGCGAAGTGCTTCCTCGCGAAAGAAGCCTTTCAGAGATAGGGTTCTTCTCTTTACAGAAGCACGAGTGGAACGCTTTCATGGCTTTATGGCTGTCTTCCTCTTTTTCTTTCACTGTGACTACTGGCATCTTTGAGCAACTTGGACCTGTCTTTCTTGTCCACCTATCTCTCTGGCCAAGAATAAGAGTCCGTGTCTCTGGAAAAGGGTTTACTGACCACTCTGCTGAGGGCGTGTAGGTATAATAGGCGGAAGGAGAGAAAAATAGAAGAAAGTTGAGTCCCATCTGCTGCGTCTATATAAATAGATAGATTCCGTAGGAATCTCTAGAAGCAAGCCCAGGTTCAGACAGCAAGCCAGGGTTCGGTTCCATATTCATGGGGATCCATCCACTTACTTTGGTCGATTAGATCCCTGTATACAAGCCGTACCCGGCTGACTTACTTTCCTCTGCTCTTACTCCCGCACCCGTTCCTGTACACATACACATGTCAGCGTAGGTAGCTGTGTCACGCTAAGTAACTGAAAGATTCTCCCTCAATTTAATTACCTCCCCTACCCTATGGTGTCCCTTTTGCAAAGAGGTTTGTTTTCGGGGCTTCATTGATTAGTACTTGGGATCTTAGTTCTACATGATGCCGGAATTGGATCTACTATTAAGGATTGTTAAAGGACAACCAATGAAGTCTGCAAAGATGATGAAAGAAGCTTTCGTGAGTGGTTATGCCGGATCTCTCAGCCCGTTCATAGAGGAATCCTTTTCCGAATCTTTCACCATTGTGACCCCCCTGGAGAAGGAGGATTCCCACTTCCATAGTTACAGGCATAGTATGAGGTACTGCCCGGTTCTCTTCTACCCTATCCACACCGCCCATCTATGCTGATCGAGAGCCCGACCCATGGTGTGCTAGTTCCAGGAGCTATAAAAAAAAAATGGGAAAGAGTACAACCTTCATTGATAAAGGTAGGTCCGCCTAGAGAGGATAGCTTATCTAGGAAAGGAATTCAAAGGCAAATGGTTTCCTAGGAAGGAGATGGTGGTTGGTCGACTAAAGGTTAGAGTTAGAGGACTAAGTCGAAGCGCAGCACATAAGCGCATATTCATTCTCGGTTCCTCTGTTTGTTGCGAGAGAGCTAATCGAACGGGAGGGTACTCAACCTTATGTTGTGAGGAAGGGCGAGTGACGAAGAAAGAAGTGCCATGAGCAAGGCAAAATGATAAGTATGATTGAAAGTTGGTTTGGTTGCCGTTTTACCTTAACCGCTTATAACCAGAGCAAGCAATCAATCTTATATTTATGGCGGGAAGTCAGGCAAGGCGCTTTGAAACCCTCCTTATCGCTCTTGAATCGGTTGTACCTCATTCCCATCCTCCCTACGTCTTCATCTTCAAGACGAGCTTCTTCCTGTTTTTAGGTTGACGAGTGAAGACTCCCAGAGATCTTCCTTTCAATGAGGCATTCTCAACTCCTTTATTTCATTTCTCATACCGGCACTTTTATAAAGTCCTAAAAAAGTGTGGAATGAATATGGTAGAGTGCAAGCGGCAGACACATAGGCAGGTGCCCGCAGATTGGATTTCATTGGCAGGGGCAACTTACCTTATTAGATAGGGGGGAAAGCGAGAGCTTCAAGAACAAGGACGATTGGAAGGAGCGACATATCGATA